ATGGAAAGACCCCTTAACTATTGAAGTTGTTAATAGAACGAATCACACTTTTACCACTAAACTATACCCGCTACATATTCATTATTGGATATGAATGGACCATTTGTCCAGCACTATTTGGACAAAAAAGTAATGAGACGCAGTCAAGATAAAGATAGCATCGTAATCATTAAAATTCCAGCATTGACACGTATTTTGTTCCGACGTGGCCTTAAAAAAAAATAATCTAATCTAATTACTAATTAATTAGATTAGATTATTTAGTATATAGTATATAATAATGCTATTCTAAATAAACAATAACAATAATTTAGAATTCTAAATTTATAATAATAATATTATTATTTTATAATATTATTATAATATTAGTATATTTTATATTATAGATTATATTATAAATATAGATTTATAAATATATATTATATATTCTTATTTCTTAATATATTACAATACAATGATTACATTACTTTTTTTTTTATCTTCCTTTTTATCAATCTTGACTTCACGTGTCACATCACATGATAAATTTAAAATTTAGAATGGGGAGAGGTGGCTGAGTGGACTAAAGCGTCGGATTGCTAATCCGTTGTACGAATTTTTCGTACCGGGGGTTCGAATCCCCCTCTCTCCGACCCACCTGATCACTTGAATTTTTATAATTTGGAATTAATTTATATTATTTTATTTTTATTCAATTTTTATCTTTATCTAGTATCTATTCCATATTATTGATAGATTTACCTATGAAAAACTAAATCATCTCTTTTTTATTCCTCGCGACCGGGATTACGTCCCGGATCATTAGATAAGAATCCGAAGATGAAGAGAGAAACAAAGAATATCACTACTGTGTAAACAAAGAGTTTAAGAGTAAGCATTACACAATCTCCAAGATAAATAAGATCATTTATTTTAAAAAGGAAATAGATCACCTATTTTATGACACACACTATAAATTAAAAATTATTTTGATATGGCACTCTAAAAAAAAAAGTAAAAAAATTTATTTTCATATCTATAATTAGTTATTGTATGGGATTTTACAAAGGGAAGGTCAGAACAAAGGAAGAAATAAGCTGATCAAAAATCATCGCTCCCCTTATTAAAATTCAATTCAATATAAAATATAATACCATTATTTTGCTTTTTGAATCGAGGGTTCCTAATGTCAAACTTATCCGATCTTATTTATTTATTTAATATTTATTTATTGAATAAAAATATCATCTTTTTTTATCGAATAAATCACGAATATGAATTGAATAGAGATTTCTCTTTTATCGAAAACTTACGGCAGCTTGCCAAACAAAGGCTAAGAGAAAAAAGAGTACAGGGATAACTGGCATAACGTCTACGATTGGATTGAAAAAGGCATAAGCCTCGGGCAATTTGGCGAAGAAAAAACTACTCGAAGAAAGGTTAGAATTAAGACAGATACAGATTAAACTAAAGATATTAAACATAACAAACATTTTTTTTCTTGTTCTTAAAAATTAAATTGAAATGATAATAAATTATCAGATTTGATTGAGTTGTTTTTATGAGATAAAAATAAAAAAAGGCATATAAAATAAAAAAAAAAATTCTTCTTTTTCTTTGACTTCTCCCCAATCAAAAATAATTCCTTACATTCTACAATCAAGTTAAATTAGAATACAAGGAATTCTACTTTCATACAATATCTTAACATCTTAATTGAATTCTATGTAATGATCAATGAATCTTTTTTATTCTATTTATATTTTTATTCTATATCTACATGTGTAGAATCCTAGGGACAACATGTACTATAAATGTATTTTGGTTGGTTATTGACGAATAACAAATATTTAGCTTAGTTTTTCTTAGACAAAATAAAAAATGGGGCGTGGCCAAGTGGTAAGGCAACGGGTTTTGGTCCCGTTACTCGGAGGTTCGAATCCTTCCGTCCCAGATCGTTTCCCTCATAAACGAGGGACTCTTCTCTATTGAAATAGAATTTCAATTAAAATAAGGAATTAAAAATTTTTCTGTTTAATGTTGGATACAATGTGATCCAATCCCTTATTCTTAAATATAAGAATGATTCTTAGAATCATGTCTTTCTTTTCATTCAAAAAAAAAAATTTTGTGTATCATTCTATTTACACTCAGGATATGCTCATATTACTCACTTCAATATTTCAATATGAAATGAGTTTTTTTTATATAAACTTTGTGTCCCATATCCATGAGATGTGAATTTTCACATCATGCATTCTAAATACAAATGTGAAAGAAAGGCCTCCCTATTTTTTTTTTTTATTCAAAGCCTAAAAGCGAAAAGGGCTATACTAATTCTGCTTCTGCATTCCATTTACTTGATTTTATGGAATTGATGTAAAGCAGAAGTCAAACAATTTTTTTTTTTGTATAAAATGAACAAGACAAGGCTGATGCATATATGATATATATCACGATTATGTATTGTTTGTTATTTTATTGTGTTCTATATCAAACCTTTGTTGAAGTGATAAAAGTATTTGATTCTTAAAATATTCACGATTACTTTCGTTAACGATTTTTTTTATATGATATGGATACGAAAGGATCAGACTCCTTTTTCTCTTTCATCTTACCTTAAACGAGACTCATTATAATCCATAATAATGAAAACAAAGAAACTGTATTCTTAACCCATCCCCTTATTTAAAATGAAAATAATATTCAACTGGAGATGGTAAATCATAAGTAAATAATAATATAATTAATCATAACATTATATAGTGAATCATAAATAATATCATAATTAAAATAAAAAAAAAAATAATTAAAAAAAAAATATTTAATAATATTTAATATTTTTTGTTATTGAATATTGAAATGAAATTGAAATAGAAATATTTAGTTTAGTATATAGTAACTATAGTTATAGTTTTATATAATTAGTTCAAGTAGCTGAAAATCTTTAGCCATTCATGGTGATTTCTTTTTCATTTGAATGAAAGTAAAGTCTAAAGGTTTTTTTTTTAGTTTTTCATGTGATTTTCTTCATATGAAAAAATAAAAATATGGGGTTAATTCAAGGGAAATCCTTTCCGGACAAAAACTTATCTATCCATAGATAGATGAGTATGATATATTATATATCGGTTCGGCCAATGACTATTCATGATTTTATATTGAATCAATTGCATACGGTTCAATATTAAAATATAATATAAAGTAGAGGGATGTTATGGTAAAACTTCGTTTGAAACGATGTGGTAGAAAGCAACGTGCGACTTGAAGGACATGATTGGCTGTGGATTCTGCCATCCACCATTTTCTATAGGAATGAAGATGCTCTTGTCTCGACATAGTTTGTTCTGCTAAGAACCTAATTTCATTTGTCTTGGGTTGGTAAATTAAAAGACTAATGGTATAGCATATGGTGGAGCTCGAGAAAAAATGATTGATTCATTTATCGGGAGAATGATCTAGGGTTAGTGACAATCAATAAGTTAGACCAACTTTGTAAATAGATCATCAATAGAATATATAAATATAAATGGAAAATGTAGAGGTTAAAATTTGAACAAGTTTTAAATAAAAAAAAAAGTCAAATTTGTAGAAATTTTCAAACTGTTTTGATCAAAAGTGTATCACAAAGGAATCAATCTTTCGTATGATTGTTCCTTTTTCCATATAAAGAACAAAAGGTATGTTGCTGCCTTTTTGAAAAGGAGTAAGGATCACCAAAGTAATGTCTAAACCCAAAGATTTCACAAATCGTAAAGCAAAGACGACGAATTCCGGAACAAGGAAACACTATTTTTACTTGTCTCAACAATTGGATCAGAATGAGTAAAAAAATATATCCTAAAGGAGACAAAAAAAGAGGTTAGAGACAGCTCAAGAAATTATAAGGATTTCCTTTCGAACTCTTTCAAAACTAGCCAACTTGAGTTAGGAGTACGAATGATATTTCTTTTTTCTGTAAAGAAAAGAAGAAAAAAAAAGACTAAAATTAGAGAAATTCTAGTCTAATTCTTTATGTGTCTTTCTATTTCTATTATCTATTATATATTCTTATTCATTTCTATTATACTATATTATACCTATATTATACATTATACCTATATTATCATTATACCTATATTATACTATATTAATTATATTTAATATAGTTTATATAGTTTTAATATAGTTAATATAGTAATATAGATATAGTGATATACTATAATTATAGTATAAATTATAAATAGATAAAATAGAATAAAATAATCAATATTAATAATATAAATAGAAATATTATAATATTCTAAATATTATATAAATATAAATAATATTATAGAAATTAGAATCATCTTTTTTTGAGCCGTATGAGGAGAAAACCTCCTATACGTTTCTAGGGGGGGGCATCCTTTATCTACATCTATCCCAATGAGCCATCTATCGAATCGTTGCAATTGATGTTCGATCCCGAAGAGAAGGAAGAGATCTTCGAAAAGTGGGTTTTTATGATCCTATAAATAATCAAACTTATTCAAATGTTCCTGCTATTCTATATTTACTTGAAAAGGGTGCTCAACCCACAGGAACTGTTCATAATATTTTAAGGAAGGCAGAACTCTTTAAAGTTTAAAGAAAGAATTTCTAGTTTATTTTGATCAGAATAAAAGTCATGAATAGAAAAAGCTAGTACCTATCCTTGTGTAATTCTTTATTCAAAGTTTGTTCTTTTCTTGTTCTATCCATACTTATCTTATTCTTATTTATTTATTTTTATTTTATTTTTTATTTACTTTTTTTTTTACTTTTTCTTGTTATTGGAACCCCCCACCAAGGGGGGGTAATCTTTCTTCTTGTATTGTACCTTTATTTATTTTTTGATTAAGGAAACACTATATTTTTTTTCTATCTCTACCTTAAATTCCTTATTTTTTACGCTCAAATCTCTTATTTCTCATTTATGTTGTGCTAATCCAACACAATATTAAATATTTATTTAATTATTTTATATTTTAATTATATTTAATATTTTTAATATTGAATTTTAATAATTTTAATTTATTTATTTTTTGTTTTTATTGTTATTGAAATTTAATTTTTTTTTTATTAAAAAGTCCATTCATATTGACAATGGCGTATCGAACAGATATAATTATCTCCACTCCCTATTAGCATTTTCCTTCATTTTAGTAAAATGGATGGTTTTGCTGGATTTCCTCTTCTTTATTTTATACTTTATACCTTGTATACAAAAATAAAAAATGGATTTTAACTAAAAAAAAATAAAATTTGGGTGGTTTTTCAATTTTCCAATTCTATTTTTAATCTCTTGTTTTTTGAACCGGATCTTCTTGATATTTTGTTGTTTAGATTTGTTTTCTTGCTAGTTCCATGTTTTGATGCAATTGTGCAGTTCAATTCCATTTATTTTTTTATTTTGATCATATCTACACATCATATAGATCCGGGTTGCTAACTCAACGGTAGAGTACTCGGCTTTTAAGTGCGACTATGATCTTTTACACATTTGGATGAAGGAAGGAATTCGTCCAGACTATTGGTAGAGTTTATAAGAACGCGACTGATCCTGAAAGGTAATGAATGGAAAAAAAAGCATGTCGTTAAATATAAATATAAAATATAATTTTAATAAATTTTAATAAAAAAAATAATCATATAAAAAAAATTGAATACTCATAATGAATACTCATTATATAACATAAGAATTTTTTTTTTATTTTATAAAAACTTCTAAATTTTAAGTTCAGTAAAGTATTTAAGTAGATTTTATAGTCGGGTCTAGTGAATAAATGGATAGAGCTTTGTGGCTCCAATTCGAGTAAGACGAAGAAAAAGTAACGAGCTTATCTTCTTAATTTTAATTTTAATGAAGACCCGATCTAATTACTAATTAGACGTTAAAAATGGATTAGTGCCTGATGTGGGAAAAGGTTCTCTTGTTAATTGTGAGTGGACCATTCTTTTTTTTTCCTGAATCCTAATTATTCTTTATTTTTAATTGTAGTACGGATGTGTATAAGAAATAGTATACTGATAAAAAAAAAATAATAATTTTTTTTTTCCAAAGTCAAAAGAGCGATCGGGTTGCGAAAATAAAAGATTTTTCCCCTTTTCCTTATTTTTTTTCTTGTTATTTTATATTGCTTTTATTGTTATTCTAGTTATATTAACAAGGAAACCCGATTGGATAAAAAGGGAAATAAAAAAGATCTGTTGATTGGGCTTTATGTCTCCGGGGTATATATTCTTTATTTGTTCTTACTTATTATATAAATTACGTTATTTACATAATAATAAATATCAATATAAAATATATATCAATATAAAAAGTATAAGATATCTATCTATATTAAAATTAAAATTTTAAAATAAAAAATGTATTCTTAATATTAATATATTAAAATATTAAAATAAAATATTAAATATATAAATATAAATATAATAATATATAAGAAAATAATAATAAATAATAATATATAATAAAAAATAAAAGATAAATCTTAAATAAATACTAATAAATACTGTAAATAAATACTGTACTGTAGTGTATTAGTATATACATATACTGTATTATTTACAGTATTATTTATAGTTAGACTTTTATACTATAAGTATAAATATAACTAAAAAAGAATATACTACGTATAATATATACATACGCCGTTCTGACCATATTGCACTATGTATCATTTCATAACAATAACACAAGAAGTGACTTCCTTTTTTGGTTTTATCAGTAGAAATGTACGTAAATGGCATAAATTTAAAGATATTTAAATTAAAAAAAGATAGATTTTGGCAACAAAACTTCTTATATCCGCTACTCTTTCAGGAGTATATTTACTCACTTGCTCATGATCATAACTTAAATAGTTTTATTTTTTACGAACCCGTGGAAATTATTGGTTATGACAATAAATCTAGTTTCGTACTTGTGAAACGTTTAATTACTCGAATGTATCAACATAATTTATTGATTTCTTCATTTAATGATTCTAACAAAAAAGAATTTTTTGGGCACAAGAATTTTTTTTCTTCTCATTTTTCTTCTCAAATGTTATCAGAAGGTTTTGGAGTCATTCTGGAAATTCCATTCTCGTTGCAATTAGTATCTTCTCCTGAAGAAAAAAAAATACCAAAATATCAGAATTTACGATCTATTCATTCAATATTTCCCTTTTTAGAGGACAAATTTTTACATTTGAATTATGTGTCAGATCTACTAATACCTCATCCCATACATCTGGAAATCTTGGTTCAAATACTTCAATGCTGGATCAAGGATGTTCCTTCTTTACATTTATTGCGATTTCTTTTACACGAATATCATAATTTGAATAGTCTCATTACTTCAAATAAATTCATTTACTACTTTTCAAAAAGAAAGAAAAGATTCTTTTTGTTGCTATATAATTCTTATGTATATGAATTCGAATATTTATTCCTGTTTCTTCGTAAACAGTCTTCTTATTTACGATCAACATCTTCTGGAGTCTTTCTTGAGCGAACACATTTCTATGTAAAAAT